AACCAACTCTTTTGTTTTGGTGTACCAGTTTTTTAACTTTAACTAACCTACTTTAACTTTATATCTACTTTATATCTAATTGAATGAGATTTCTTATAGATATTCGGTTTTTCTTGTATTAAACAAAAGAGAGTAATTACATGAGTTTCAAACTTTAATTTCGATTTAATTAATATATTAATTAATATAATAAGTTTTATCTTTTCTCCTACCTTCAGAAAAAAAGGCATGTCCACTGTTATTAGATATTAGAATTTTCTGAAAGGTAACTATCCCGCTTTCATATAAAAATTTATATAGAATCTTTGAAAAAGACTTTTTTTCATACTTCATAAAAAGGAAAAAGACTTACTGTCTTTAGGATCTGATGCTACACCGCTGCTCAATACCTTAGGGTATCTACTCTATTACATAAGTAGATTCAAAAGATTTATCTCATATTATGATATAAATAAACAGCTCTTGTTGTATCGGTCCAAAACCTTTCCAACTGATCTTTACGGTGCTTCCTCTACCAATTAAATCTTTTTTTTATCCATAGAAAAAAAAGTATTTAGGCATATCCAGTCTTCACTTCATATTTGATCTATGAAGTTTATTTATTTGCTACAGCTGATAAAAAATCGTTTTGTACGATGCTTATGTAGAAAGCCCTTTTTTTTTTTCTAGTATTTCATTGACTAGCTGTTCGTTCTTTTTTTCTATAGTGGAGATAGTCGCACGTAATGACAGATCACAGCCATATTATTAAAAGCTTGTGGTAAAAAGGGGTTTCGTTCTAATGCCCGAAAATAATATTCTAAAGCTTTGGTATGTTCCCCATTACTTGTGTGGATAAGGCCTATATTATAGAGTATATAACTTCGATCATAGGGGTCAATTTCTAGGCGCATAGCTTCATAATAATTCTGTAATGCTTCCGCATAATTTCCTTCAGATTGAGCCGACATCCGTTACGGTCGTCATTCGCCTTAACGAATTCTCCGTTTCAGAACCGTATGTGAGATTTTCATCTCATACGGCTCCTCCTTTAGGTGCATAATGAAAATAATATATGGAAAAATTTGATGTCATTATGAACTAAGCGGGGCTAATGTTTTTACAAGAAATCCCTAGCCAACCTTCTTGCAAAAGATCTTTTCTTACTACCAAGTGGGTTCATGCTAGATAAAAAAAAAAAAAGTCAACTCTAAAAATTTCTTTGTTCTCAACGCCCCTAAATTTCCAGGAATTAGCCACTTCAACAGTCTTCAATGGTTATACGGGTATCCAAAGTACGAACGAGATGGATGTTTGTTGTTCCAACCATTTTAATTAGTCCCAATCCCCAAGAGGAATAAGAAGGAAAAGGAATCATTTTGAAGAAAGTTTTCGTGTTGTTGATTTCTCGGCGTAGTGCTTCTTCCCCTATGCCTCCTATTCATATATTGTATTAGTGTAGTAGGATTGATCTGTAATACGGGAACCATAGGTAAAAACCTTTTGCTCAATACTAGAATTCACAATTGAAGCATCTAAGGCTGCATTAATCGTGGATACATGACAGAAGGGATTGCTTTTTTATATTATAAACTTCACCTTCAAAAGCGTAGATTTTTTTCAATACTCGTTTTTCTTTCTATTCCAAATCGGCGAGAAAAAAAAAAAATAATGATAATCAAATCGCACCATCTCTGTAATAAGTAAATGCCTCCTTTTCTCCGGAAGTTGTCGGAATGACTCGTAATAAGATATCGGCTACAATTGTAAAGGTTTTATCAATAAAATTTCCATTTATACGCGATCTTGGCATAGGTAGTAATCCATTCTATAACTCTTTTTATTTCCTTTACCTTTTCTTTTGTGAGAAAATTTTATCACAAACAAAGGAATTGTATAGTACGAACTAACATAAAAGCGGACTCATTAAAATAAAAAAACCTTATATCTACTTACAATTTTTTTCCGATAAAAAAAGGTATCTATTAACCATAATCTAAAAAACGATGAATAACTCGCTATTCACCCAGGTACTCAGTCATAATCCTTGTGTCGGAGAGATGGCCGAGTGGTTGAAGGCGTAACATTGGAACTGTTATGTAGGCTTTTGTTTACCGAGGGTTCGAATCCCTCTCTTTCCGTACTTTCAACTAATTCACCAATCTTACGTGATTGACCACAACGTATCAAATGAAATAAAAAAGAATAGATATAAAATATACCTTGTTTTGATTTTTAAATATATTCTCTATTCCTGATTTCTTTGATATGGAAAATGCTGGGAAGAGCAAACAAGGGATCCAAATCTCCCTACCAATCTATGATACATGAATAGGAAAAAGATTCCCCGACAAAATCCCTTACCTTGTGCCTTTTTATTTTTAATAAAAAAGGAGGGCGAAGGGGGGGTTGTACGAACTATTCTTTTTAGTTATTTTTTTACTTAAGTTAGGTTTATTAAGTCTGTCGAGAGTAATATTCTACGACAAGCAATTCATTTATTTTCAAACCGACGCATTTCCTATCTATTATTTGATTGACTAACCCTTCATATTGGAATGTGTGAAGAGTCAGATGGTTTGGCAATTCCTCGGGGGCAGATGAATCAAGAAGATTTTGAACCAAAGTTCTAGAGTTTTGTTCATCCTTCACTGTAATAATATCTCGGGGTTTGCAGCGATAACTTGGTATATCAACTATATGACCATTAACTAAAATATGTCCATGGTTAACCAATTGGCGCGCTTGAGGAATAGTCAAAGCCATACCCAATCGAAAAAGGATGTTATCCAAACGCATTTCAAGTAATTGTAATAAAACTTGACCTGTTGACCCCTTGGCTTTTCCAGCGATACGAACATATTTAAGTAATTGGCGTTCTGTAAGACCATAATGAAAACGCAATTTTTGTTTTTCTTCTAAACGAATACGATATTGAGATTTTTTTCCGGAGCGCGATTGGTTTCTAAGATCGCTTCCTGCCCTAGGCCTTTTACTAGTTAGTCCCGGTAAAGCCCCCAGACGGCGTATTTTTTTAAAACGAGGCCCTCGGTAACGTGACATAAAGACTCCTTTTTTATTGAAATTGTACAAAACAAAACAAAATTAAAACTGAACTAAATGATAATGATAAATGACGTGAAATCCACTCCAATAAACTATTGGAATACAAAGAGTAAGAAGATATAGTCTCTCAATATACAGATTTTTTTTATTGTATATACAATATATATAAATAAAAAAAAAGCATAAAGATTTTCCTTTATTTTCTTGATTTATTTTGCAAAGATCTAACCCTTTTACCCAATATATATTCCTATATGGAAGTTTATATGAAAATAATATAAATGGAGTGGTAACTGTGGGAAAAGGTGAAAGAAGTCTTTTCAATCTTCTTTTATTTTGAAAGTACATCAAAAATAATGTGAAAAAAAAATATGTAAAAGCCGGCTATCGGAATCGAACCGATGACCATCGCATTACAAATGCGATGCTCTAACCTCTGAGCTAAGCGGGCTCAAATAAAAAATAAAATAGCGCGCGCATACAAATTCACTAAACTACTAAATCATATCAATTAACTATTATATTCATATTTTTCCTTATCTATTTAGAATTAATTAATCATATTATATATATTCTAGAACAAAATATAGCTCAAATAAATAGTGACTATCATTAAATAAATAAAACATAACCTTAATTAATAGAATATAGCAATATATCGACTTTATAATTTTGATTTCATTAGTTTATAAATAAGAAAATCTTAATTAGATCAGAAATATTTTTTTTTAGTTAAATGATATCTTTTTTTAAATTATTGTTTTTTTTGTTCTAACCTCATGCTATTATTTTTATTTTATACTTTTTTTTTTATTTTATTTCTAATAATTTTATATTATTAGAATTTCAAATCTACGAAGTAGACTTATAATATTTTTCCGCTGCACATTGTATAATTCTAAGTTTAAATAATAATCAAAATTTTATTTTCATGGAAGTTAAAAAAAAAAGAATCGACCGTTCGACTATTTATTAAAATTTAAGACAAAGATGAGAAAAGGAAGAACATATATATGTTATGTAATATATAACCATATTGAATTGCAAATACAAAAATGATAGAATCTTTATTGATTAGACTAAATCCATATGGATTGGCCTAAAAAAAAATGAAAGAAGATACCAAAGAAATAAAAAAAGTATCTATATCTAATGAATTCCAAGGTTTCGGCATAATAAAAAGCGGAAAGACATAATAATGAGATCCTAATCTCAAAAAAAAGGGGGGATATGGCGGAATCGGTAGACGCTACGGACTTAATTGGATTGAGCCTTGGTATGGAAACCTACTAAGTGATAACTTTCAAATTCAGAGAAACCCTGGAATTAACAATGGGCAATCCTGAGCCAAATCCCAGTTTACGCGAACAAACCAGAGTTTATAAAGCGAGAAAAAAGGGATAGGTGCAGAGACTCGATGGAAGCTGTTCTAACAAATGGAGTTCACTACCTTGTGTTGATAAAGGAATCCTTCGATCCAAACTTCAAATAAAAAAGGATGAAGGATAAAAAACTATTTTGTCTAAATATAGGTAACACAAAACGATCTCAAAAATGACGACCTGAATCTCGATTTCTATTTTTTTTTATAAAAAAAATAGAAATGTTGTGAATAAATTCGAAGTTTAAGAAAAAATCGAATATTCATTGAATCAAATGATTCACTTCATAGTCTGATAGATCCTTGGTGGAACTTATTAATCGGACGAGAATAAAGATAGAGTCCCATTCTACATGTCAATACTGACAACAATGAAATTTATAGTAAGATGAAAATCCGTTGACTTTTAAAATCGTGAGGGTTCAAGTCCCTCTATCCCCAACTCTACTCCCCAAAAAAGTATGTTTGACGCCTTACCTTTTTTAGTTATTCAAAAATTAATTATCTTTTTTCATTCATCCTACGCTTTTACAAACTATAATTTCTTTTCTTATTATATACAAGTCTTGCGGGATATATAATACACGTACAAATAATAAATAAATATCGATTTGAATGATTTATAATCTATATCATTTTTCATTTTAAAACCTGCAAAGTCTTCTTTTCGAAGATCCAAGAAATTCCCGGTACAAAACTTTTTTAATTTACTACTTTTGAGTTTCTTTTAATTGACATAGGCCTAAGTCATCTAGTAAAATGAGGATGATACTTCGGCAATGGCCGGGATAGCTCAGTTGGTAGAGCAGAGGACTGAAAATCCTCGTGTCACCAGTTCAAATCTGGTTCCTGGCATAGGGTTGATTAATTTTTCTAAGTTTCTATTCTTAAAATTAAACGTATCTTTAGTAAAAAAGTGCAATCATCCTACTCCCTTTTTTTGTTCATGTTGTGGATCCATCCGTTCAAAAAGAATGTATAATACTGTATACATAATACATATTCGAAAGGAAAGGTTAAATTAGTTCTGTTTGAAAGAATCAAACAAGTACAAAAAGGTCTATATCTATAGTATCTTCTATATCTATAGTATCTATAGTTGAAGGGCAGAACTACCCCAAGATTCATTAGATACAATAGAAATAGAATTGTATCTCCCCCCCCTTCATTTATTGCTTTCCGATCTTATTTATTAATTCCCAGTTATGTGACTAAAGTTGACTAAGTTATGTGCGCGATACAAAGTTCATAATGCAGAACTCTTTTTTTTAGTCCATCCTATTGGCTCGACTTTTACGAAATAAAAAAGTATCTTTCAAATTGGAGATTAAGCTATCTATAATAATATGAATGAGACCTCAATTCTTCTGTTTGTTTGATCTAAAAAAGAATAGAATTAAAAATATTCCGTGAAGGTCTGTAGTTGTAGAAGCTAAGACTCATTTTTTATTATTCAATAAGCATCTTGTATTTCATAAAAATTGGGGGCAATATAATCCTTACGTAAAGGCCACCCTATCCAACTTTCAGGCATTAAGATCCGTTTCAATCGCGGATGGCTATCATAAGCGATTCCGAACATATCATAAGATTCCCGTTCTTGAAAATCCGTACTTTTCCAAACCCAAAAAACAGATGGAATTCTAGGATTACTCCTGTGAGTAAATACTTTTATGCAGACTTCTTCCGCTTGATTGACACCGTATTCTATTCTCGTAAGATGATACACACTGGCTAAGAGGCCACCGGGTGCCACATCATAGGCACATTGCGAACGTAAATAATTGTAACCGTATACATATAAAATTACAGAAATAGAATGCCAATCTTCGGGCTTTATTTGTAAAGTCTCTATTCCTTGGTAATCGAAGCCCAACGATCTATGAACCAGCCCGCGTTTGGCTAGCCAAACGGACAAAGTGCCCTGCATCTTTTTTATTTCCCCCACACCTTTTTATATAAAAAAAGTATTTCACATTTACCATGAGTTCTAATTTATGAAGATTTTTTTTCTAATTATCTCAAATTCTCCCTAATTCACTAATTCGTGGGAAGATACTGGACTTTTGTATTTAAAAAAAGTTTCAGTAGAGATCTCTGAAGTAGATGATGGTGGATAGAGTAATTCTTGATCATAATTTCCAGTATGCGTACTGCGTACAACAAAAAACTTGTGGTTGGTAGTAAAACACCGATTACCCTGTTGAGGTCTAATTCGATCCTTATAGATTTCTCTAGCTATTTTCTTACGAAGCTTTGTTATAGCGTCTATAACAGCCTCTGGTTTAGGTGGACAACCGGGTAAATAGACATCTACAGGAATTAGCTTATCAACTCCTCGAACAGTACTATAAGAATCGGTACTGAACATCCCCCCTGTAATTGTACACGCTCCCATAGCAATAACATACTTTGGTTCAGGCATTTGTTCATATAATCTCACTAAAGAGGGAGCCATTTTCATTGTTACTGTACCTGCTGTTAAAATAAGGTCCGCCTGTCTAGGACTCGATCTTGGTACTAGCCCATAACGATCGAAGTCAAATCGGGAGCCTATTAATGAGGCAAATTCAATGAAACAACAACTGGTACCATAAAGAAGCGGCCATAGGCTGGAAAGTCTTGACCAATTTGAAAAATCATTTAACGTAGTTGAAATAACTGAATTTTTTGTTGTTCGATCAAGTACGGGAAACTTAATGGAATTCATAATTGTTTCAATGTTTTTTTTTTTTACTTTTTTTTGTTATTGTACAAGTATTCAGGAAACGAACTAAGACCATTCTAATGCTCCTTTTCGCCATGCATAAACTAAACCAAGAATCAGGATAAGCACGAAAATCAAAGCTTCTATAAAAGCAGATACCCCCAGTACATCGAAACTCATTGCCCACGGATACAGAAAAACTGTTTCAACATCAAAAACAACAAAAACTAGAGCAAACATATAATAACGGATTCTAAATTGTAACCAAGCATCCCCGATCGGTTCTATACCTGATTCATAACTAGAAAGTTTCTCCGGCCCCTTCCGAATTGGAGATAAAACTCCGGAAATTGGAAATGCTAAAACA